AATACAGTAAGAATTAATTAAATAAATAAGTATTTTTAAGGTTTATTTTATTCAATTTAAAGATCCTTGGTTTCATTCGTGGTATAGTCCTAATAATAAAATAAATAGGAAAAGGAGGGATCTACTTAAAGGCCAGTGGGTATTGGAATTTATAACATTTATTGTTAGAGGTATAAGTAGAATAATTTCTACATCAAAGATTAGAAAAATAACAGCTAGTAGAAAAAATCGCATAGAAAAAGGGGCACGGGTATGAATAGAGGGGTCGAACCCACACTCAAAAGGAGAATTTTTTTCCCGGTCTGCGTAGGAGCGTTTATTAATAGTTAAGCCTAGGAGCAGTAGGGCTAGGTTGAGAATAATTAAGATTAGTGAGTAGATAAGTATTATTAACATAAACACAGAAGGTGGCCCTTATAATTTATAACATCAATATAATCCGTTCATTCCGGCGCAGTGTTGGCCAGTGAAGTAATAAAATTACAGTTTTTTAATTAACAGTTAAATGCCTCTTTTTGGCTTTTCACTGTGGTACTAAAGATAAAATCTTTCTTTATGATTGCAAATCATATCTTCTAAATATAAAGTATAGTGCCACTTAATAAATTATATAGTTAAGACCCTCATCAGTAAATACAGGTGTATAAAAYTAGTCATACAACGTCTACAAAGTGTCAGTATCATGCAGCTGCTTCAAAACCAAAGTGGTGAGCTGTTGAGAAGTGATAAAATAAGATTCGTAGAAGGCATGTAAGTAAAAATAAGGACCCAATAATTACATGTAGTCCATGAAATCCTGTAGCTACAAAAAAAGTTGAACCATAAACTCTATCTGAAATAGAAAATGAAGTTTCTAAGTATTCTTGTGCTTGTAGTACTGTAAAGTAGAATCCTAAGATAATTGTTAAAGTTATTGATTGGATAGCTTCTTTATGATTGCCTACTATAAGTGCGTGATGGGCTCATGTTACGGATACTCCGGAGGCTAGCAAAATTGCTGTGTTTAGGAGAGGCACTTGAAAGGGGTTGAGAGGATGGATATGAATAGGAGGTCAGCAGGCTCCTAGTTCTGTATTGGGGGCTAAACTTCTGTGAAAATAGGCTCAGAAGAACGCAAAGAAAAAGCAGATTTCTGAAGTAATAAATAAAATTATACCTAATCGTATTCCTAGAGATACTTTTAGTGTGTGAAAGCCTTGAAAAGTGCTTTCTCGAATGATATCTCGTCATCATTGAAACATAGTTATTGTAATTAGAAATAGTCCTAAGGATATCGTAATGATGCCATGGTTGTGAAATCATGAGGTTATACCTACGGTTAAAAATATAGCTCCCAGGGAACCTGTGAGGGGCCAGGGGCTATATTCTACTAAGTGGAAGGGGTTTCGAGTCATACACTACTAATATATATATTTGAATTTTTCATTTTTATTAAATGRAATTTTAAGGTTTAGGAAAAAAGAGTGTATAGAAAAATTGGCTCATTAGTAAAACCTGCTTTGATAAAAGTGTAAATAAAAAAAGGGGGGTAGAGGAGCTTTTTTTAACTATAATTAATTTGTTTTTAGTACTGTTTTAAAATATGTATATATATATATATTCTGTTAATAAATAAAGAATTATAAACTCTTATTTAGAAAAAATTATATTTAATTTAACTAAATAATTATATTCTTATAAATAAATTATTAATAAATATTATACAAAAGAGGATTGCTTTCTTAGTATCAAATGTAGTCTCCGTGGATAAGATTATTATGGTCCTCAGGCTATTTAGGTATAATAACTATTGCTCAAGGGATGTTTAGAGTGGATTATATACACGGCGCAAGAGGGTTAGGGAGTATAAAAATAGGAGGTTTCGAGGTATGTCTAATAAACTATGTTTAAATTTAATTATGTTTATTATATATATACATTAATAAGTGTAAAATTATTAAGTATTAAATAATAATAGTTCTTATAGTGTAGTGAGCACGTGAGATTTTCAATCTTTTAGGGCACTAGCTGAGGTTGTGTTAAGAATATTTTACTAGTATAAATAGTATGTTTGTTTTCCAAACAAGAGGTTTAATCTAATTAAGTAAAGTATTTCAAGGTTTTAAGTTAATTAAACTGAGGGCTTTCAAGGTCTTTAATAAATAAATATGTTTAAACCTTGTGTGAGGTGGTCGATTAAAGTCGGTAGATTGTAAATCTATGAATGGGTATGTACTCTCTCATAATTTAGTGTAGAATATAATTGTAGATATCCGTTTTGAATGGAAAAGTGTTTTTAAGTTGAAAGCGTATTTTATAACATTATAGTGTTGTATATATTGAGGGTTGTTTATAAGTAAATTGATTGATGATTGAGTATAAGTAGTATAGAAATAAATGTAGATTGAGTACTGTAAAGGAAGTTTATTAATTTTATATTAGTAGAATTTAAATTTCGTACCTTTTGTATAATGGGTTGATGATTGTGTACATTTTATAGTGTTATCTCGAAGTAGGAGGATTTACTTAATAAGAATATGTTAACGTTGTATAGTTATGTAGTGATTATTAAGTGGTAGTGAAATGTTTATCGATTTCTATGATAGCTAGTTTGTTAGTGTAAAATATTTAAGTGTTGTGATATTAATATAGTTGGGCTATTTAATATTAGCTTGTTGCATGAGGGATAAGCTTCATGTAAATTTATAGAATTGTTGTGTGAAAATATAATTTAAGTAGAATTAATAATGTTTTTCTTTAAAAGTAGTTTAAATTTTGTTATAGCGTTTAGATTTCAGGGTTAGTAACTAATAAATATTTAAAAATTATTTATAGGTATTTATAATGTTAATATGAGTATTAAATATTATTTTATTAGGTTTGGTGTTATTGTAAGTGTAGGTAGTTTATATTATTATGTAATAAGTAAATAGAGTAAAGGAATTCGGCAAATATCAATCTCGCCTGTTTATCAAAAACATGTCTCTTTGTTTATTGTGTATAAAGAGTCGGGCCTGCTCGGTGATTAATTTTTAACAGCTGCGGTATTTTAACTGTACTAAGGTAGCATAATAATTTGCCTTATAATTTGAGGCTGGAATGAATGGTTTGACGAAGGTTGACCTGTCTCTACTTTATTTTTTAGAATTTAATTTCTAAAGTGAAAAAGCTTGGATTTTTTAAAGGGACGAGAAGACCCTATTGAGCTTATAATTTTATTTTTATTTTTAGTATTAGTAAATAAGGTATAAATTTTAATTGGGGTGATTGAGGAATAAAAGTGTAGTAACTTCCTTATTTTTAATGTTGTTAGGTAAAGTAACCAATGTAGTATTGCTTATAATATAGTTACCATAGGGATAACAGCGTAATTTATTTAGAGAGTTCCTATTGAAAAATGAGATTGCGACCTCGATGTTGGATTAAAGTAACCTTAAGGTGCAGAAGCTTTAGAAGGTAAATCTGTTCGATTTTTAAAACTTTACATGATCTGAGTTCAGACCGGCGTGAGCCAGGTTGGTTTCTATCTTTTAAAATTGAGTATTACTTCTTTTAGTACGAGAGGACCAGGGAAAGTTAATAATTTGTTTATTATAATACAGAGTTGGCAGAATTATGTGAATAATTTAGGTTTATTTTATAAGATTTATAAGTCTTACTTTGTAGGGCTAGGATGGCAGATCAGTGCATAGGATTTAAGTTCCTATTAGGAAATGTATAAAATTGTTTCTCTTAGTAATGTTAGTAGAGTTATTATCTGGGGTTATATCTTTTATTTGTGCACTTTTGGCGGTTGCTTTTTTTACTTTGTTAGAGCGTAAGGGTTTAGGTTATTTTCAGTTGCGTAAAGGTCCAAATAAAGTAGGGTTAATAGGCCTACCTCAGCCTTTGGCTGATGCTGTAAAGTTGTTTAGAAAAGAATTGGTTAAACCGACTCTAGTCAATGTTTTTCCTTTTTTAGTTTGTCCCTTTATGAGATTGTTTTTGGGTTTAATGTTATGGGTTTTATATAGTAATTATTTCGTATGTAGGATAGGAGGTTTAAGTATGTTGTTGTTTTTGTGTGTGTCAAGATTGGGGGTATATAGAGTTATAGGGGCTGGGTGGTTTTCGAACTCTAAGTATGCTTTATTAGGGTCTGTACGAGCTGTTGCTCAGAGAATTTCTTATGAGGTGAGTATATCTCTTATTTTGTTAAGGTGTTTATTATTAGTAGGAAATATGAGATTAAGATTAATTATGAAGTATCAGTTTTTTGTTTGAGTTTTTTTAATTAATTTTCTAATAATAATTATATGGTTTGTTTCTTGTGTAGCTGAGACGCATCGAGCGCCTTTTGATTTTGCGGAAGGGGAGTCGGAGCTTGTTTCGGGGTTTAATGTTGAGTATGGAGGGGTGGGGTTCGCTGTCCTATTTATGGCTGAGTATAGAAATATTTTGTTTATAAGGGTATTGGTTGTTAGATTATTTTTTGGGGGTGTAATTTTTGTTGGTTTGTGGGGCATAGGTCTGTGTTTATTTGTTAGTATCGTAGCATGATTATTTATTTGGGTTCGTGCTAGTTACCCTCGATATCGTTATGATTTATTGATATACTTGATTTGGAAAAGTTATTTACCTAGTGTACTTAATATTTTAGTTTTTTTGGTTGTATGTGTTTATTTATTAAATTAGCAGGAGGTAGTTTTAATTAAAATATTAACATTGGAAGTTAGAGATTGAGTTTAGTTCTCACCTTTTGAAATGAGGTTGTTGTTTATGATTTCTGTGGGATTTTCTTTAAGTAGTGTTTGTTTAATGGTAGTTCAACCATTGAGGTTGGGTTTTATATTAAGGGTGGTAACGTTGTGTATTAGAGGGTTGGTTAGGATAATTATATTTTCTTGGTATGGCTATTTACTTTTTTTAGTTTATATTGGGGGTTTATTAGTAATATTTATGTACGTTATTAGGTTGGTGCCAAATTTAATTTTTTTATCAAGTAAAGTTTCTTTATATTTTTTTTTTATTTTTTTGGGGTTTATGATGATGAATTTTTTTGTTACTAAGGATATGAGCGTAGTAGATATAAAGAATTTAACTTTAATTGATCATGATTATAGAAGATTAGGAGGTGGAGGAATAATTATAATATATGATAATTTTTTATGTTATTTGTTGTTAGGTATAATTTTATTATTTGTGTTGGTCAGGGTAGTGAAGATTTGTTATTATTGTGAGGGACCTCTTCGAGTATTTAAATTTAAGTAGTATGCTTAGTTCATTGCGTAAAAATCATCCTGTTTTGAAAATTGTAAATAGTGCTCTTGTTGATTTACCAGCTCCTGTTAATTTGTCTGTTTGATGGAATTTTGGTTCTTTATTAGGTTTGTGTTTGGGTGTTCAGGTTGCTAGGGGTCTATTTTTGGCTATACATTATACCTCATGCGTAGAAATAGCTTTTGATTCCGTTGTTCATATTATACGTGATGTAAATTATGGCTGAGTTTTGCGGTACATTCATGCTAATGGAGCTTCTTTCTTTTTTATTTGTTTATATTTTCATATTGCTCGGGGAATTTATTATGGGTCGTACACTATGGTAGAAACTTGAAATATTGGGGTTGTTTTATTTTTTTTAGTGATGGGAACAGCTTTTGTAGGTTATGTTTTACCTTGAGGGCAGATGTCTTTTTGGGGGGCTACTGTTATTACTAATTTGGTGTCAGCTATCCCTTATGTAGGTGAGATGGTTGTGTACTGAGTTTGAGGGGGATTTTCTGTTGATAATGCTACTTTAAGTCGTTTTTTTTGTTTTCATTTTTTACTTCCTTTTGTTTTACTTGCTATGGTGGGTTTACACTTATTGTTTCTTCATCAGAGAGGAAGGAACAATCCTTTAGGCATTAACGGTGATTTGGATAAGATTCCTTTTCATCAGTATTATAGTTATAAGGATTTGTTTGGATTTTTTGTTATATTAATGTTATTGATTGAAATTAGTATATTATTTCCTAATGCATTGGGGGATTCTGAAAATTTTATTCCTGCTAATCCTTTGGTGACTCCTTTACATATTAAGCCTGAATGGTATTTTTTATTTGCTTATGCTATTTTACGTTCAATTCCTAGAAAGTTAGGTGGTGTTGTGAGATTAGTGATATCTATTTGTGTTTTATTTTTTTTACCTTTATTACATGTTGGAGGGTGCCGAGGCTCTTCTTATAACATCTTTATACAAATTAATTTTTGGTTGATAGTTGGTTGTTTTTTTTTATTAACTTGAATTGGAGGGTGTCCCGTGGAGTATCCTTATGAGGGTATTGGGCGTGTTTTAAGTATTCTTTGGTTTAGCTTATTTTTGGTTCGACCATTTTTTGAATTATTATGGTTGTATATTTTAGATTATTAGGTAGGTTTTGCTGGGAAAAGAGAGTTTTGAAAACTTTTTAGAAGTGTTCGATTCACTTAAAGACTTAGTTATAGAGATTTTTTATATCTAAATTTGGTTTACAAGACCAAGGTTTTGAGTTAAACTACTATAACTTTAATAGTTATGATTATGAGAGGAGAATTATTATTAGGTGGGTTTATTTATATTAGGGGGTTATTTGTTTTGTTATTTCAGTGAAAACATATTTTAAATGTGTTATTGAGATTTGAGATTTTAATAATTGGTATTATTTTTTCTTTTTTATTAACTTGAGGAGTCTTAAGAAGGGATTATAGTCTTATGATGGTTATTGTAGTTTTTGGGGTGTGTGAAGCTAGTTTGGGTTTATCTTTGTTAGTGAGTCTGATTCGTGCACATGGTAATGATTACGTTAGATCTTTGAGTTTATATAAATTGTAGGTACATTATTTAGGTTAGTTAGGTTATTAATATTGACAAATTTTATAATTTGGGAAATTCGTTTTTGGTTTATTATGGTAATGACATTTATATGTTTAAAATACTTAAATGTAGATGTGTGGGGGGAATTATTTACGGAGCATTTATATTGTGATAGTATAAGAGGGGTTTTAGTTATTTTGACTTTGTGAATTAGAGGTTTAATACTTTTAGCTAGTTACTATTCGGTTAAGTTTATTAATAATAAAAGTTTATTATTTTCTCTCGTGGTTTTAATTTTGTGCTTAGTAGTAGTTTTTTATTTTTTGTGTGTTCATACTATGTATTTTTATATTTTTTTTGAGATTTCTTTGATTCCTACTTTAATGTTAATTATTGGTTGGGGGTATCAGCCAGAACGGCTACAAGCGGGGGTGTATATAATGTTATACACTATTACTGCTTCATTACCTTTGTTAGTAAGTTTAATTATACTAGGAGGTTTGTATTGTTCTTTTAATATATTATTGGTATACTATATTAATAACCCAGTAGTTTTATATAATGTTAGGGGTTTATGATTTTTGGGTATTATAGGGGCATTTTTAGTCAAGTTACCTATATTTTCTGTTCATTTATGGTTGCCTAAGGCTCATGTAGAAGCTCCTATTGCGGGGTCTATAATTTTGGCTGGAGTTTTACTGAAATTAGGGGGTTATGGAATTTTACGTATGTTGAGGGTGTTTTTTTTAAATGAATTTATTTTTAGGCAAGTTTTTATAATTATTTGTTTATGAGGGAGGGTAATTACTGGTGTTATTTGTGTTGGTCAGAGGGATATTAAGTCTTTGATTGCTTATTCTTCTGTTGGTCATATAGGGGTCATACTTGCTGGGAGATTGAGAAAATTTATGTGGGGATGAGAAGGAGCTATGTTGATAATGGTATGTCATGGGTTTTGTTCTTCTGGGTTATTCTGTTTGGCTAATTTAATGTATGAGAAACTTAAAAGTCGTAGATTGTTTCTTTGTGGAGGAATAATTAATGTAAATTCTATTATGTGTTTATGATGATTTCTGTTTTGTATTGCCAATATGGGAGCCCCCCCCAGTGTCAATTTAATTAGTGAGGTTATGTTATTTTGTTCTGTATACTTATATAGAAGTTGATTTGTTGTTATTATTATTTTATTGGTTTTTATCGGGGGCTTGTACAATTTAATTATATTTGTTAGGACACAACATGGAGGTATTATAAGTTTTATTAGTAGTAGGTTTGTAAATATGTGTAATGAGTATTTACTTTTATTACTTCATTTTTATCCTATATTGTTTTTTATTTTAAATGTGGGGTATTTAAATAAAGTTATTTTGTTTTAGTAAAGTTAGTTTAATATAAAATAGTAGATTGTGGGTTTATAGATAAATTTTTTTTGATTTACTTTACTATGTTTCAGTTAATAGGTGTTGAGTTATGTTTAAGTGTAATACTTTTTAGATGATTTTTTTTTATATGTTTAAGTTTAATTTATTTATCTATAAATAATATTTGTTTATTATTAAGGTGGGAGTTAATGAGTTGTATGAGTAGAAGGGTCGATTTTGATTTAGTTATTGATTGAATAAGATGTAGGTTTAGGGGTTTGGTCTGTTTTATTTCAGGGTGTGTAATAATTTTTACAATTTCTTATATAAAAGGGGATACTAATTTACTTCGTTTTAGTTTTACTGTTTTGTTGTTTGTATTGTCTATAAATTTTTTAATTTTTATCCCTAGTTTAGTGTCTTTATTATTGGGTTGGGATGGGCTAGGTTTGGTTTCTTTTTGTCTTGTTATTTATTATCAGAATAGAAAATCTTTAGCTGCTGGAGTACTAACTGTTTTAATAAATCGAGTAGGTGATTGTTTTATTTTGGGGGCTATTTCTATTTTGGTTACTTTAGGACATTGAAATATATTATGTTTATGGGAGTTTAGTGGTTTTGTGTATGTAAATTTTTTTATTATGGTTGCGGGGATGACTAAGAGTGCTCAGATTCCTTTTAGAAGATGGCTGCCGGCAGCCATGGCTGCCCCGACTCCTGTCTCAGCTTTGGTGCATTCTTCCACATTGGTAACTGCTGGTGTATTTTTGTTTATTCGGTTTTTTGAGTATTTGAGGGCTTACGGTTGATTTAGAAGATTTATGATTTATATCTCTATTATGACAACTGTAATATCGGGGGTATGTGCTTTATGGGAATATGATATGAAGAAGATTATTGCTTTATCAACTTTAAGACAATTAGGAGTTATGATAATGTCTTTGGGTTTAGGTATACCTATGTTGGCTTTATTTCACTTGTATACTCATGCTATATTTAAAGCTTTGTTATTTATATGTGGGGGTAATATTATTCATTGTTTTAGAGGTAAACAGGATATACGGCAGATTAATAATGTGTTTAAATTATTACCTGTTACGTCTACATTTTTAAATATTGCAAATATGGCTTTGTGTGGAATACCTTTTCTTGCTGGGTTTTATTCAAAAGATTTAATTATTGAAAGGTTAATTACGGGGCATATAAATGTAGTTATTTTTTTATTAGGGTGTGTTGGGGTTTGTTTAACTGTTTTGTATTCTTTACGTTTTTCTTTTTATATTATTTGGGGTAATGAGAGGTCTGATGTTTATACAAATATGGGGGATAATGATATTAACATAATTTTTCCTATATCTATGTTGGCAATAGGGGCAATATGAAGAGGGTTTATTTTTCAAGAATTATTTTGTTTATTTAACGTAGATTTTTTTTTGCCTAAGTTTATAAAATTAATTGTTCCTTTATTGATTTTTAGTAGTTTGTTGGTTTCTTTCGGGGTTTGAGATAAAGGTGGTGTTAGTGGTAAGTTTAGTTTTTTGAATTATGTTAATAGAAGAATATGGTTTTTGTCTAGGTTTATTTGTTATCCTAGAGTGTTAGGGTTAAAAAGTATAACTAATAATAGATTGAAAGTGGTAGATATAGGGTGGTTAGAAGCTATAGGGGGTCAAGGATTATTTAGGTTTAATAAAGTTGTCTTTTTTGTGTTAGAGCATTGGATGATATTATTATTTAATTGTTATATAATTGTTTTTGTAATTGTGGTTTTTGTTATTTAGTGTAATAAGGTTATTTGTATGTTGTTATCTAACAGGTTATTAATTAAGAAGTACTAATAAATTAGTAATTTAAAATTGACAATTTTATGTTATGTTTAACTAACTTCTCTAATTATTTATTAGGTTGAGTCATTTAATAAAGTGGGTTATGTTGACTACTTCTAATGTAATAGGTATAAATGAATGGTTAGCTCCACAAATTTCCGAGCACTGCCCATAAAATAGTCCTGGTCGTCTAGGGTATAGTATTAGTTGATTTAAGCGTCCTGGGATAGCGTCTACTTTTACTCCTAGTGAGGGGACTGTTCATGAGTGGATTACGTCTGCGGAGGAAATAATAACTCGGGTGTTGGTTTTTATTGGTAAAATTAAATGATGATCTGTTTCTAAGAGTCGGAAGTTACCTAAGGTTAATTCATTAGTGGGGGTTATGTAAGAATCAAATTCAATATCTATAAAATCAGAGTATTCATATCTTCAGTACCATTGGTGCCCTATAGTTTTTACTGTAATTAGGGGGTTGTTGGTTTCATCTAAGAGGTATAACAGTCGTAGTGAGGGGAGAGCTAATAAGAGAAGGATTATTGCAGGAGCAATCGTTCAAATAGTTTCAATTTTTTGACTTTCAGTAATGTTTAAGCATAAAAATTTGTTAGTTATAAGGATTATGGACATGTATATTACTATAGTAAGCACTATAATAATAGCAAATATAGCGTGATCATGAAAAAAAATAATTTGTTCTATTAATGGGGAACAAGCGTCTTGGAATCCTAGTTGTCCTCAGTAGGTCATAAATTAAATATAGAGTGCTCCTGTTTCAGGGAGATTATGGAAATCGGTGGGTAGACGGTTATCTCACTCTAAAGATGTGGTTAGGTGATTAGATCAAATGATTGTTCGTTGTGAAATTAAACTTTCTCACACAATAAAAATAAAGAATAGAACGCTGGTTAGGGATACAAGTGATCCTATAGAAGACACTATATTTCATTTGGTGTAGCAATCTGGGTAATCTGAGTATCGTCGAGGCATTCCTGCTAATCCTAAGAAATGTTGAGGGAAAAAAGTTAGGTTAACTCCTAAAAATATTGTTATAAAGTGAGCTTTGGTTCATTGTGTATTTAGCCTTAATCCTGTAATTAGAGGGTATCAGTGGTTAAAGCCTCCAAATAAAGCAAAAACTGCTCCTATGGATAGGACGTAGTGGAAATGGGCTACAACATAGTAGGTATCATGAAGTATGATGTCTAGGGAGGAGTTTGATAGAATAATTCCAGTTAACCCTCCTACTGTAAATAGGAAAATAAATCCTAGAGCTCAAAGTATAGGAGTATTATATTTAATAGGGGAACCATAAATGGTGGCAAGTCAACTAAATACTTTAATTCCTGTAGGGATTGCAATAATTATTGTTGCTGAGGTAAAATAAGCACGGGTGTCTACATCTATACCTACAGTAAATATATGATGAGCTCAAACGATAAATCCTAGTAGGCCAATGGATAATATTGCATAAATTATCCCTAGGGTTCCAAAAATTTCTTTTTTGAAAGAATGATGGGATACAATATGTGAAATAATACCAAAAGCGGGTAAAATTAGAATGTATACTTCTGGGTGGCCAAAAAATCAAAATAAGTGTTGGTACAAAATAGGGTCTCCCCCCCCCCTCGGGTCAAAAAAGGTAGTATTAAAATTTCGGTCGGTTAGAAGTATAGTAATTGCTCCTGCTAGCACTGGAAGGGATAAAAGTAAAAGAATAGCTGTAATGAAGACGGACCAGGCAAAGAGGGGAACCCGTTCTATTTGTAATCCTTCTCAACGTATATTTAGAATTGTTGTAATAAAATTGATTGCTCCTAAAATTGAGGAGACTCCTGCTAGGTGTAAAGAGAAAATGGCTAGATCTACTGAAGGGCCTGCATGGGATAAATTTCTAGATAGGGGAGGGTAAACTGTTCATCCTGTCCCTGCCCCTCTTTCTACAGCGGATGAAGTTAAAAGTAAGGTGAGAGACGGAGGGAGCAGCCAAAATCTTATATTATTTATTCGAGGAAAGGCTATATCGGGAGCTCCTAACATTAAAGGGACTAATCAGTTGCCAAATCCTCCAATTATGATTGGTATGACTAGAAAAAAAATTATAATAAATCCATGAGCGGTAACAACAACATTATATAATTGGTCGTCATTTAGTAATGAGCCGGGTTGACCTAATTCGGTTCGGATTATTAGTCTTAGGGAAGTCCCTAGTAGACCAGCTCAAATCCCAAAGATGAAGTATAAAGTTCCAATGTCTTTGTGGTTTGTAGAGAATAGTCATCGCATACTTAATGATTATGATAACAAGAGGGTACATGATAAATCTACTTAAAATATTTATTGAGATTAGAGGCATAAAAATATTTTTGTTTTTTTTATTTTCATATGTCATGTATGATTTAATTATTAATATTAAGGATATATTGAGGTATGTGTATAGCCTCACTAAGGTTCCTAAAAAAAGAAGCATTGATAATATTATTATTTTTATCTCAATTAAAGAAATTAAAATAATTAGTTTTGATATAAAACCCAAGAGGGGGGGGAGACCCGCTAGAGATAAGATGAGGGAGATGGTAATAAGATTGTTAATTTTGTTTTTTTGGGTTAAGATAAATAGATGATTTCCTAATGATGTTCTTATTAGTCTAATTAAGGGAATTGAGATAAGAGTATAGTTAATAAAATATATTAGACTTAGTGTATTATTAATAGTGATTATAGAGAGTATTCAGCCAAGATGTGAGATTGATGAGTATGTTATGATTAGTTGAGTATTGGTTTGGTTTAATATTAAAATTCTGCCGGTAAGAGCAGAGATAACTGAAATTGTTAATATTAGAAAAAGATTAGAATTAGTTAATCTAATTATTATTAAAGGTGCTAATTTTTGTCATGTTAGCATTAAGAACAAAATTATTCATGGTATTTGTTTAGTAATACTTGGTAGTCAGAAGTGTAGGGGAGCCCCCCCCAGTTTAAGGATTAGAGATAACAAAATTATGTTTCTGAATATATTGTCTCTAAATATTGAGTATCAGGATATACTAATGTTATATCTTATTACGGAGAAGATAATAAGTAAACTAGATCTTAGTCTTTGAATAATAAAATATTTTATAGAAGCTTCTGCTTCTAGAGTTTTTCCTTTAATATTTATTAGGGGTAAAAATCCTATAAGGTTAAGTTCTAGGCCTATTCATATAGTTAGTCAGTGGGAAGAGGAGAGGGAAAACATAGAGCCTAAAAATATAAGTATAATAAATAAAAAGTTAGAGGGAAAAAATTTATTGTTCATAAAAGGTAGAACAATTCGAGTTGCTCAAAATAAAGTTAGCAGCTTTATTTTAAAACCTAATTACCTTTATTATATTTATAGACTTAAATTTAGTGCAGGTTGTGGTTATTTATAGGTTTTATAAGTAAGTTGTGGATTTAGATAAGGGTGCTAAAAATGCACCTAGGTATGAGCCGAAATCATAAATGATAATCATTTCTTATCTAGAAAAATCTTTATTAAGGATTATCATAATCATATTCTAGATTAAAAGTCTAGTGCTTAAAAGTTCGGCCACTTAATAAATTATATAGTTAAGACCCTCATCAGTAAATACAGGTGTATAAAAYTAGTCATACAACGTCTACAAAGTGTCAGTATCATGCAGCTGCTTCAAAACCAAAGTGGTGAGCTGTTGAGAAGTGATAAAATAAGATTCGTAGAAGGCATGTAAGTAAAAATAAGGACCCAATAATTACATGTAGTCCATGAAATCCTGTAGCTACAAAAAAAGTTGAACCATAAACTCTATCTGAAATAGAAAATGAAGTTTCTAAGTATTCTTGTGCTTGTAGTACTGTAAAGTAGAATCCTAAGATAATTGTTAAAGTTATTGATTGGATAGCTTCTTTATGATTGCCTACTATAAGTGCGTGATGGGCTCATGTTACGGATACTCCGGAGGCTAGCAAAATTGCTGTGTTTAGGAGAGGCACTTGAAAGGGGTTGAGAGGATGGATATGAATAGGAGGTCAGCAGGCTCCTAGTTCTGTATTGGGGGCTAAACTTCTGTGAAAATAGGCTCAGAAGAACGCAAAGAAAAAGCAGATTTCTGAAGTAATAAATAAAATTATACCTAATCGTATTCCTAGAGATACTTTTAGTGTGTGAAAGCCTTGAAAAGTGCTTTCTCGAATGATATCTCGTCATCATTGAAACATAGTTATTGTAATTAGAAATAGTCCTAAGGATATCGTAATGATGCCATGGTTGTGAAATCATGAGGTTATACCTACGGTTAAAAATATAGCTCCCAGGGAACCTGTGAGGGGCCAGGGGCTATATTCTACTAAGTGGAAGGGGTTTCGAGTCATACACTACTAATATATATATTTGAATTTTTCATTTTTATTAAATGRAATTTTAAGGTTTAGGAAAAAAGAGTGTATAGAAAAATTGGCTCATTAGTAAAACCTGCTTTGATAAAAGTGTAAATAAAAAAAGGGGGGTAGAGGAGCTTTTTTTAACTATAATTAATTTGTTTTTAGTACTGTTTTAAAATATGTATATATATATATATTCTGTTAATAAATAAAGAATTATAAACTCTTATTTAGAAAAAATTATATTTAATTTAACTAAATAATTATATTCTTATAAATAAATTATTAATAAATATTATACAAAAGAGGATTGCTTTCTTAGTATCAAATGTAGTCTCCGTGGATAAGATTATTATGGTCCTCAGGCTATTTAGGTATAATAACTATTGCTCAAGGGATGTTTAGAGTGGATTATATACACGGCGCAAGAGGGTTAGGGAGTATAAAAATAGGAGGTTTCGAGGTATGTCTAATAAACTATGTTTAAATTTAATTATGTTTATTATATATATACATTAATAAGTGTAAAATTATTAAGTATTAAATAATTACATTATAGTGTTGAGGCACGTAAATTTTTGGATTTTAAAGCGAAGGTTCAATGCCTTTTTTTGTAATTTGTGTGATCTTATAGTTTAGTGAAAATACAAAGTTGCAAACTTTGAGAAACATGTAATGTGTTGAGATTTAAATAAAGTAAGCTAATTTAAGCTGTTGGGTTCATACCCCGAAAATAAATGTTTTATATATTTCTTTATTATTTAATTTGGCTTTGGTTATAATATAAATTGTTGCTAAGTTTATATATGTTAGGTTTTGAGACATAGCGTTTTGTTTATATGTACATTATATTTTTAAAGTTTAATATTATATAAATGAGAGTACAGGTTATTAGTATTTTACTAGTATAACATTGAGTAGCTACGCAGTATTTATATTTATACAATGAATGAGAGTTTGATATAGTTAGTGTGTTTAAGAGTGGTTAAATTGGTGCCAGCATCTGCGGTTATACCTATACTTTTAGTTTATATTAAAACAGTATAAAATAAAGTAATGAGGTTAAATATATTAGAATTGATGAGAGTAGTAATTGTAGGTAAAATTTAATTTATTACTATTAATTGTATTATTCTAAGTTAAGTTCTTTGAAAATAGGATTTGAGTAGACTAGGATTAGAGACCCTATTATTCTTTATTTTAAAAATTTTATTACTTAGGTAGTATAAATATAAATATTATATTTAATTTTATGATGTTTGAAACTTAAAAGGCTTGGCGGTGTCATATATCCTTCCAGGGGAGTTTGTTTATTAATTTGATGATCCTCAATTTATACTTACTTTTTTTTGAATGTAACAGTTTGTGTATTGCTGTCGTCAGTTTATTTTGTAAAAATTTTGGAAAAAACTTAATAATGAATTGGTTGGGATGTCAAGTCAAAATGCAGCTAATGAAAAAGGTTTAAGTGAACTACAATTTATAATTTTTAATCGGATTGGGCTATGTAATTGGTTTATGAAGTTGGACTTGGTAGTAATAAAAATTATGTAAATAGTGGGTTTTTATGAATTGGGTTTTATGGTGCGTACATATCGCCCGTCGCTCTTGTTGGAAAATAAGATAAGTCGTAACATAGTAGGGGTAGTGGAAGCTGTTCCTGGAGTGTACAACAAGATTTAACATAATTAATGTGTCTCACTTACATTGAGAAAATAATTATATTTATAATTAGTTTTGAGGAATAAAAAAGGTATAATGAGATAAAACTTAAATAGCTTAAATTAGAGCATGACGTTGAAGGTGTTAGGGTGGTGACTTCATCTTTAAGTGTAATAGCTTTTTTATTCATTTATATCTATTGATGGTCATCTGTGTATAGTGTAATAAGTAGGGAGAAAATATATCCTTGAATGATACCAATACCAATTTCGAAAATGAAATAACCAACTTGAAGTAGAGCTACTAGTCTTGATACTATATAGCTGTTGGATAGAATGGAGATTGTTAGGTAGTCCCCAATTAGGGTAAGGATAATGTGACCTGCTCTAATATTAGCTGCAAGTCGGATGGCTAATGTAATAGGTCGTACTATAATACTTAAGGTTTCAATAATAGGTAAAAAAGGAATTAAGAATCTTGGGGTCCCTAGGGGTAGTATAAAAGCTAGGCTTGAATAGGGGTTGTTGACATATGATGAAATAATTAGGGAGAGTCATAGGGGAAGGGCCAAAGTAAAAGTTATTGCTAGGTGACTAGTAGTGCTAAATACATAGGGTATTAAGCCTAGTATATTGAAATTAATAATGGTAATGAATAAAGAGGAAATTAGGAGACTAAAACCTCCTAGGTTTATACTAAAGGATCGGGTGGTTTGAATGTTGATGGCTTGTTTGGGTATGTTTATTATATTTGTTAAATTTGAGGGGTTAACTCAATAGGAAGAGTTAATGAAGAATAGGGATCATAATGACAATCTTCAAGATATAAAATGGGCTGAAAATAAAGTAGAGTTGTGGTCATCAAAAGAAGAAAAGATGTCTACTATCATACTATCATGAGTACTTAATACTTATATTGGTTTTTGGTGTTTTGTTAATTATATAAAGATTGTTGGTATTTCATCATATAATAGATGTGTTTACTGCTATAATAGATCAAAATATGCTAAATATGAATAATCAATTGATGGGGGATAATTGAGGCATTAAGAAGTACTAATAAATTAGTAATTTAAAATTGACAATTTTATGTTATGTTTAACTAACTTCTCTAATTATTTATTAGGTTGAGTCATTTAATAAAGTGGGTTATGTTGACTACTTCTAATGTAATAGGTATAAATGAATGGTTAGCTCCACAAATTTCCGAGCACTGCCCATAAAATAGTCCTGGTCGTCTAGGGTATAGTATTAGTTGATTTAAGCGTCCTGGGATAGCGTCTACTTTTACTCCTAGTGAGGGGACTGTTCATGAGTGGATTACGTCTGCGGAGGAAATAATAACTCGGGTGTTGGTTTTTATTGGTAAAATTAAATGATGATCTGTTTCTAAGAGTCGGAAGTTACCTAAGGTTAATTCATTAGTGGGGGTTATGTAAGAATCAAATTCAATATCTATAAAATCAGAGTATTCATATCTTCAGTACCATTGGTGCCCTATAGTTTTTACTGTAATTAGGGGGTTGTTGGTTTCATCTAAGAGGTATAACAGTCGTAGTGAGGGGAGAGCTAATAAGAGAAGGATTATTGCAGGAGCAATCGTTCAAATAGTTTCAATTTTTTGACTTTCAGTAATGTTTAAGCATAAAAATTTGTTAGTTATAAGGATTATGGACATGTATATTACTATAGTAAGCACTATAATAATAGCAAATATAGCGTGATCATGAAAAAAAATAATTTGTTCTATTAATGGGGAACAAGCGTCTTGGAATCCTAGTTGTCCTCAGTAGGTCATAAATTAAATATAGAGTGCTCCTGTTTCAGGGAGATTATGGAAATCGGTGGGTAGACGGTTATCTCACTCTAAAGATGTGGTTAGGTGATTAGATCAAATGATTGTTCGTTGTGAAATTAAACTTTCTCACACAATAAAAATAAAGAATAGAACGCTGGTTAGGGATACAAGTGATCCTATAGAAGACACTATATTTCATTTGGTGTAGCAATCTGGGTAATCTGAGTATCGTCGAGGCATTCCTGCTAATCCTAAGAAATGTTGAGGGAAAAAAGTTAGGTTAACTCCTAAAAATATTGTTATAAAGTGAGCTTTGGTTCATTGTGTATTTAGCCTTAATCCTGTAATTAGAGGGTATCAGTGGTTAAAGCCTCCAAATAAAGCAAAAACTGCTCCTATGGATAGGACGTAGTGGAAATGGGCTACAACATAGTAGGTATCATGAAGTATGATGTCTAGGGAGGAGTTTGATAGAATAATTCCAGTTAACCCTCCTACTGTAAATAGGAAAATAAATCCTAGAGCTCAAAGTATAGGAGTATTATATTTAATAGGGGAACCATAAATGGTGGCAAGTCAACTAAATACTTTAATTCCTGTAGGGATTGCAATAATTATTGTTGCTGAGGTAAAATAAGCACGGGTGTCTACATCTATACCTACAGTAAATATATGATGAGCTCAAACGATAAATCCTAGTAGGCCAATGGATAATATTGCATAAATTATCCCTAGGGTTCCAAAAATTTCTTTTTTGAAAGAATGATGGGATACAATATGTGAAATAATACCAAAAGCGGGTAAAATTAGAATGTATACTTCTGGGTGGCCAAAAAATCAAAATAAGTGTTGGTACAAAATAGGGTCTCCCCCCCCCCTCGGGTCAAAAAAGGTAGTATTAAAATTTCGGTCGGTTAGAAGTATAGTAATTGCTCCTGCTAGCACTGGAAGGGATAAAAGTAAAAGAATAGCTGTAATGAAGACGGACCAGGCAAAGAGGGGAACCCGTTCTATTTGTAATCCTTCTCAACGTATATTTAGAATTGTTGTAATAAAATTGATTGCTCCTAAAATTGAGGAGACTCCTGCTAGGTGTAAAGAGAAAATGGCTAGATCTACTGAAGGGCCTGCATGGGATAAATTTCTAGATAGGGGAGGGTAAACTGTTCATCCTGTCCCTGCCCCTCTTTCTACAGCGGATGAAGTTAAAAGTAAGGTGAGAGACGGAGGGAGCAGCCAAAATCTTATATTATTTATTCGAGGAAAGGCTATATCGGGAGCTCCTAACATTAAAGGGACTAATCAGTTGCCAAATCCTCCAATTATGATTGGTATGACTAGAAAAAAAATTATAATAAATCCATGAGCGGTAACAACAACATTATATAATTGGTCGTCATTTAGTAATGAGCCGGGTTGACCTAATTCGGTTCGGATTATTAGTCTTAGGGAAGTCCCTAGTAGACCAGCTCAAATCCCAAAGATGAAGTATAAAGTTCCAATGTCTTTGTGGTTTGTAGAGAATAGTCATCGCAT